ATAATATAATTTGATTTGATATGACTTTGATATGATTTAGGGCTCAATATGATTACCAAATCAGACTTTGGTAAATCCTTTTTTTTCATCTCCTGCTGATTCAGAGGTACCGTCTCTTGGATCCATTGTATAGTTTAATGGTAAAGTTTGATTACCATTAACCCCCAGAAAAGTTCACGAGTTTTTCGGTTTGATTCATATCCTATTCATCTTATAAAGGTGTCCCTCGGCTGATTCATCTTATAAAGGTGTCCCTCGGCTGATTAATTTTTTATATTAAGTTAAGATTAAGTTAAGGTGGCCTTAGGCCTTATTCCCTATTGTATTTGTATTGTGTAGTGCTTTTTGATTTCCTAAACTAAAGGTGGCCGGCCCTCGGCAACTATTATTTCTAGTTTATTTATGAATAAAGGTGGCCATAGGCCCCTATGGTCCATTGGTGCCCCTATGGTCCAGTGGTTACGACCTCTCTCTTTCACGGAGAAAACGAGGGTTCAAGTCCCTCTAGGGGTATACCAAGACCATAGGAGTAGGATTTTATCAAAAGTGAAATGGATTTGTCAACTCCTCAGTCTATCCATGGCAGTTTCATTTGATATATTTTATCAAATTATCAAAAGTGAAATGGATTTGTCCGCCTGGGAGACGAAAGAAAGTTGATTATGGAACGTCTAATTAGGCGTTGGGTCGATGCCCGAGTGGTTAATGGGGACGGACTGTAAATTCGTTGACAATATGTCTACGCTGGTTCAAATCCAGCTCGGCCCAACAATTCGCCAATCTACTATCAGATGGTAGAACCCTCTTGTTCTTAAGAAATACCTGATAAGAGAGAAGAAAAAAGAATCCAAATTTTCTGCTAGATCTCTTCTTATTTCCCTGGGATTGTAGTTCAATAGGCAAGAGCACCGCCCTGTCAAGGCGGACGTTGCGGGTTCGAGCCCCGTCAGTCCCGACGGATCCAATAAGTACATCAATTAACCTCTTCATTTTATGTGAAATGAAAGAAGGGACAGAGAGCATAATTTAATTCCGAAGGGGTTTCCCCTCTTTTTTCAGGATTCTGTCGAAGAAAGAACAAACCCTAAACTAAAATGAAAATAACTAAAATAGTGAAGTTGATAGAATATTCCATCTTTTCTCCCGCGACTCATCTTTCTCATACTTCTTTGTCTTCCAAAGAAAATGGGATCATTCAAATTTACAACCTAATTCCTCTCTTTTTCCACTTCGCTTGTATTGTTTGTTGGGGTTTTGTAGTTAATGGAAACGGACGAGGATACTTAATTTGATGGTTCTACACGGAAGACCTCAGGTAAGTTATAGAAAAGAAAGAACAGAAAAGAAGGATAAATAAAGGAATTTTTGATTGGTTCGGGAATCCAATCTTGGATTCGGTATGGATAAAAGATCTTCGTATGTTATACTATTCAATTCTCGACGACGAATTAATTTAATAGCTCAGATATTGTTATTCATGATATTGATCCGATTCAAGATCATCGATAGGTAATGCATTCATTGAATTGACAGGTGAAAGATTTATCATCTCTATGGGATTAAATCCCGAGTTATTGTGAAATAAAAAAACGATGAGATTGAGATTATGGAAGTAAATATTCTTGCATTTATTGCTACTGCACTGTTCATTTTAGTTCCTACTGCTTTTCTACTTATCATTTACGTAAAAACAGTCAGTCAAAATAATTAATTACTTGAAATGAAACTTGACTTCTGAGTTCTTATCGATAGTTGAAGAAATAAAATCAAAAGGATTCTTTTTTTACGTCTTAAATGAAATCAACGGACTATAACGGGCAGTATTCTATGAGATCCGAGAGTATGGTAAGAAAGAAATTTCTTTCTTACCATACTCTCTATTACTGTTATAGTAGTGTATAAAGTTGTACTTGACTTTCTAATAAAGTTGGTATACTATATTAGCTTCTATCTACAATATATGTAGTGATTAATCCATATATGGAATTAACGTAGGACCCAATTCTCTTTCTGAAATAATTGTTTTACTGTTATAGAATACATTTCTCCACTAGAATCCAATGGAATTTCGAAATGAATATATTTTGAATTGAAATAATTTTCAAATCAAATAAAAAATGCGTTGCAGAACGATCTATAAAACAATTGATACCGTTTCATTCCTCAACTAAACGAGTAGTGCTTCTAAAGTCCACTTCTTCCCCATACTACGAGTGAAAGGGAAAATGTAAAGACTACCATTAAAGCAGCCCAAGCGAGACTTACTATATCCATGTCAATTATGTCCCTTATCTTTATGATAGAAATATTCCATTATTGTATTGCTCACTAATAATAGTAGAATCCATGGTCCAGAGTCAAAAAGGGATTCTGGCCCAACACTATTGATGAACCAATCAAATAAATCCATTTCTAAAAAATTCCTATATGATTTCTAATCGGGAAAGACTAAACACAAGTAAAATACACAATGATGCTACAAAGGAATGTTACTAATGGAACATATAGTAAAATAGTAAAAAAAAGAGGGCCCATTCTTTGTTGCCCTTCAACTTCAAAGTCAAAATAGATCAATTGCTATCTATTACATACTTTTATTTCCTATTTGATCTAATCCGTACCCTTTCCCGATTGTCTCTCTGAAGCAGTTGGGAGATAGTATAATATACTCTTAACGAAGGGTTTCAAAAAAAATAATAATTTTTTCACTTTTTCTATAAAAAAGTAAATTATCCATCCAATCTCAATCTAATAGCGATTGGATGCCTGAACACTCAGAGATTCTCGCGATTCTATAATATGTAGATTTCATAAAGGACTTTCCACAACTAGTTAGCCACCGGCTATGCCAATGAAATTCAAGACCCAATCAGATTAGCAGTAGAAGGGATCGGGAAGTCTTGCTTCGACCATTATAACATTATAATATAATCTTTCTTTAAATTTTAGATTGAAAGATTTCCAATCTTTTACAAAATCCCCAGAACATATGTTTAGAATCAACCAAGTATCAACAATCCCCTTATTCTGTTCTGCTGGGTAAAAATTGGGTGATTTATATGAGCAGATAAGAGATTTTGATTCGTTTGTTGATGAGGCGGCACCCGGATTTGAACTGGGGAAAAAGGATTTGCAGTCCCCCGCCTTACCACTCGGCCATGCCGCCAAAACGATACACAATAGGATAAAATTTTCTGGGTTGGATTACTAAACTTTAGTTTATTGTACTTGCATCCCTTTTTTAATTTAATCCTTTTGCTAAATTTATAAAAATTCTAAAAGAAACCCGTTTCCCCTTTTGATTGTATTTGATCCACCCCTTTGAATGCCGAAAAACTTCCCCCCACTTTTCTATTGAAAAATCAACTGTATATTTTCATTCAAAAAATCCAAAAATTATGACAAAGGGGAACCCTTAACTATTCATTGACTGAGAATTCTTGAATGCTTCTTGGATTTGAATCGAAAATTGGGTTTTCCTAATGACATAAGAAACTACAAAACATACTTAATTGATTCTTTTGAATCAAAAATCCTTACTCAATTTCTATTATAACAAAAATGATAAGTATATGTAAACCCCACAATGGAAATTATTATACAGATACCAAATTGGGTATCTTATTTAGAGTATGTTTCCTATACCTATAAATAAAGGGAATTCGTTGGAACAAAAACGAACAAAAAAAAGGCCCGGCTGGGTATTGACCGGGCCAGGCCCAAAAGGCACTTCGAACAAAATAAAAGCAAGAAGGTCTTCTTTATTTATCTTTCTATTTGGATCTTTCGAGCATCTAAATGGAATTCCTAATTATATAATAACGATAAAGAATGTGAAAGAAATACTTTCTTTAATCCTTACTTGATGTGTAATGTAACATAGTAATTATCTTTTTCAATTGGGAGAGATGGCTGAGTGGACGAAAGCGGCGGATTGCTAATCCGTTGTACGAGTTTTTCGTACCGAGGGTTCGAATCCCTCTCTTTCCGTTTCCGTTGATGACTTTCTATTTTTTTCTTTCAAATTTCGCAAATCCCTTTTGATTTTTTCCTAGTTAAACGTATGGAATATAGAAAATAAAATCTTAAGAAAATTGGAAAATCAAGCAAGAAAAACGAAATTTTTATTTTATTCTTCACGTCCAGGATTACGTCCTGGATCATTGGATAGGAATCCAAAGATGAAGAGAGAAACAAAGAATATTACTACTGTGTAAACGAAAAGTTTGAGAGTAAGCATTACACAACCTCCAAGATCATTTTTTGAAAAAGAAAAACGAGAAAAGATAATAGATCCTCCATTTTTATATCACATATCCTATTTTGACACCAAGAAATGAATTCTAGAAATAGAAAAGAATGTTCATAAATTCAAATGAAGTTGAAATTTGTAATAAGAGTCTTTGATTACCACAAATCACTTTCATACCCACAATTAGATATTCTAAGGGACCCTAACCTAATAAGGTCTTTCGCCGGAAAAAGGATTAGAATCAGGAAATGGGGCGAGCGGAATTTCTCGCGGCTATCCAAGAATTTCAATGTTTGAATTGAAGGTTCATACTCGCAGACTTATTTGATCTTATCAATTGTTATAATTTTTCTCGAATAAATCATGAATTTTCTAGGATAGTATTCAAGATCTTATCGAAAACTTACAGCAGCTTGCCAAACAAAGGCTAAAAGAAAAAAGAACAGAGGTATGACTGGCATAACATCTACAATTGGATTCAAAAAAGCATAGGCTTCGGGCAATTTGGCGAAGAAAAGACTACTCGGATAAAGGGTAGAATTAAGACAGATCAAACTAAAGATATTAAGCATAACAGACATTTTGTTCGTCGAGATAATTGCATTTTGATTGAGTTATTTATATAAGGAAAAATGAAGAAAGTAAGGTAGACAAAAAAATCCTTCTTTTTCCGCTCAATCAAAAATCCTCCAATTCTCAAAGGAGAATAGAAGAAATCATACTTTCATACAATATCTTAATTGAATTATATGTAATGATCAATAAATTCAGTTGAATTCTAGATATACACATGTCAAAATCCTAGCACTAATCTATAATATATTCTATAAAGAAGAATAAAGAAGAAAGATTTTCTCTAGTCTATAGATAGTTGCGCTGGAATTGACGAACACTTAATACCAATATTATTCTTTATTAGTATTAGTGTCGAATAAAAATCTAAATGGGGCGTAGCCAAGTGGTAAGGCAACGGGTTTTGGTCCCGCTATTCGGAGGTTCGAATCCTTCCGTCCCAGAGCATATCCATTGTATTCGAATACATCTTTTTTGTTCAAAAAAGGTTCTGTTTCAAGGTCTAATATTGGATAGAATATTATTCTTCTTTCTTTTTTCATTTTGAATGATTCTTTTCGGAATCATATCTCAGTTTTTCACAAACTGAACTAAATAGAGTGCAAATGACATGCAAATGTAACTGAATCCTTTTGTGATCCAGATAAAGATAAGATGGGACATAGATCACAGTTGCAGAAAGATTACTTAACCTCAGGTTAAACAAAATACGAAAATACATATAAAACGAGGAAGTGCTTAGCCTATAGGTATGTATTGTTATCCTATATTCAGTGACAACAGTCTTTCTATTTTTGTGAAAAAGAATTTGCATCCCTAAAATATTCAAATTTAAATATTTAACAATGATATTTCTTTTTATTGTTCGATCTATTTAGCTTATTTGCTTTAAATCATTGACAATTCTATTCGAAAAGAAAAAGAAATTTTTATTTCTTATGATAATCAAATGTAGTCTTTACTGTAAAAAGTAAAACTTGACTCAAATAATGATGTCGAAGTAAGAAACCTTTTCCATTATCAAGATTTGTAATGATTCCTTATGGGTTGAATCTTTGGGAAGTTGGAAATGGGTCAGTCTATCTTATTGAGTCACTTGAACAGGCAGAGTCAAATAGAATTTATTTATTCGTGTTATTTCTGTTAGTTATGTTATTTCTATATTTTGATTTCTGGATATTTCTGTTAGATATTTTTTTGAGATAGAGATTTCTAGAAAAAGTTGCGTTCATACAAAAAAAGCCCGGGTCTTGCTAATTTTTCTTCAGAAAATCTTTATTATCTATGTAGTATGTAGCTAATAAAAAATATAAATGACTATGTCTCTGTACCGACTGAACCAATGACTATTCATGATTCCATAATTGAATCAATTCCATACTGGTTCCAAATTAGAGGAATGTTATGGTAAAACTTCGTTTAAAACGATGTGGTAGAAAGCAACGTGCGACTTGAAGGACACGATCCGGTGTGGATTCTTATTCTTACATCCACCATTTTATTTTATATAGGAATGAAGGTGCTCTTGGCTCGACGTCGTTTGTTCTATTCTACTAGAATCCTTCTTTTTTTATTGGGTTGTAATGTAAATAGTTCATGATGGAGCTCGAGTAGAAAGTATTTATTAATTTCTCAGGGGCAACGATCTAGGGTTAATGCCAATCAATAAATTGGAACAACTTCGTAAGTATATCTTCGATATAGAAATCGAAAGAATCCGATTCGAGCAAATTTTCAATTCAAAAAAATTGTTGGAACCGCAAAAACTTTTTCGATCCACAGTGTATCGCGCATGAATCAACCGTCGGTATGATTCTTTGATAGAAAGAAATCACAAAAGGGGTATGTTGCTACCATTTTGAAAGGATTAAGAAGCACCGAAGTAATGTCTAAACCCAATGATTTAAAACAAAGATAAAGGATCCCAGAACAAGGAAACACCGCTTCAATTGTCTCACAGATCCGAATAAAGAATCCAAATAGATTTTCAACGAGACAAAAAAGGGGGGTTAAAGACCACTCAATAAAAAAATATCTTAATTTTATTTAATATATTTGAGAATTGTTGAACTTGAGTTATGAGTACAAATGATTTTTTAGTTTTCAGGAAGGAAGCTAAATCAAAATGACTATGAGTTAAATTATAGGCTAATTTCTTTTACGGATTCCTTTACTATTTATTATAATTTTATCCATAGACAAAACTTCGAATCATTTTTTCTCGAGCCGTACGAGGAGAAAACTTCCTATACGGTTCTAGGGGGGGGGGGTTTCTTTTTCATCTACATCTATCCCGATGAGCCGTCTATCGAATCGTTGCAATTGATGTTCGATCCCGAAGAGAAGGAAGAGATCTTCGGAAAGTGGGTTTTTATGATCCGATCAAGAATCAAACTTATTTAAACGTTCCCGCTATTCTCTATTTCCTTGAAAAAGGCGCTCAGCCTACAGGAACTGTTCAGGATATTTTAAAAAAGGCAGAGGTTTTTAAGCAACTTTGCCCTAATCAAACGAAATTAAATTAAGGAAATAAAAACTAAGGGTAGGATAGTGATTTCTATATCATTTTGGATATCTTTTCTATACTATGTTTTTTTATTTCCTTACTTGCTCTATTAGTATCTATTTATCATTGCTTTTATAGAATCTTTTTCTAACGAAAACCTTATTTGATT